AGAAATTCATTTTTCTTTTCCTGTCGCTATGATTTTGATGTTCGATGAATGAGCCTGTGGTAATGCTTTTACCTCTATATCTATGTCGCATATTTTATGTCGCAGGCGCCCATCCAGTCTAGAAACAAGCACTAATGAGAAAAAGAAAACTGTACTAAAGAAAACCTAGGATATCTATCCAAAATTTTTTAAAAAAGACATATTAGGGCTATACGGATTCGAACCGTAGACCTTCTCGGTAAAACAGATCAAACGGATTATTATCGAAATGATTCGAACTGTTTCAAAGACCCAACATGCATTTTTTTGCATTGGGCTCTTTCATAAACTGATTTCAAAATCAGTTAGTCCACCATAGTTTTTCTTTACGGAAAGATAATGAGATGGCTCCCTGTGCTCTGATTGATTATTTGTATTATGATCTATCTAGGAGCAATACCAAAGTGTTTCAAAGGAGGATTACCTTGACTTAGGTTTGCCTCCGGCCTAAATTAAATCAACCTAAGTGAAATGGAGTCTCTATCGTTCCACTGCAAGAGTTAACTATGAGACTTCATACACCTTAAAGTTCATAGAACGAGAAGAAATTTTTTGGAGGCCCTTATCCTCATTCTGCCTAGCATTTAGTGGGCTGGATATTTACCTTATCAACTAGCAAATCCATAAGGGTTCCATTTGATTAGGCACCTGAATTGGCACCTGAATCTGACTGAACCGACTATTTGTCAGGCTACTGTTCTCCTATTCTCTCGAATCTATGAAGTAAGACATTGATTTTGCAATAAGATCAATTATGTTCATTGCATAATAAGCTCCTTTGAAAAGCATTGGCGCACGTGTAAACGAGTTGCTCTACCGAACTGAGCTATAGCCCTTATCAGAGATATCTTAACATATAGATAATTTCTTGTCAAGATGAATATTCTCTAATGCCAGAGGATATCCTTTTTATCTGTATCTGTTTAGTATATAACAGACCAATAACGAAGCGGTATTGCTTAGAAAAGTGATTCAATATATAATCGATCGAAGTAATGAGTCTTCCTTTGTGGTGATAAATTGCCTACTTAACTCAGTGGTTAGAGTATTGCTTTCATACGGCGGGAGTCATTGGTTCAAATCCAATAGTAGGTAAGTAGGTAGAAAAATTACTAGATAGCATTGGACTTACTTCGCTTCGCTATCTAATAACTTTTTCTACCCCTCTTCCCTTTTTCTTTGTATCAACTATAAACCCTTGGATTGTTTTCAATTGGAGGGGGGAATCCAATTGACAGCCTCGATTCGTACCCTAGCTCGTCTGAGAGCTAGCTTTGCTTCAACTAATTCTTTCGTACCCTCAGCTTTACTCAAGTTAGCTTCGGCTATTTCAAGTGCCTGTTGAGCTTCTTTCGGATCAATATCACTACCTAGTTCCGCATCATTTCCTAAAATTATGATCTCATTATTAACTATTCTCGCAAAACCGCTCCACAGAACCGCCGTTAACCATTGGTCGTTGAGGAGGCGTATTCTCAAAGGACCCATATCTACTGCTGTGTTAATGGGGGCGTGGTTTGGTAATACGCCAATTTGGCCACTATTAGTGGATAAAATGATTTCTTTCACTTCACAATCCCAAATAATTCGCTTAGGAGTCAGTACATAAAGATTTAATTTCATTTCTTCGATTTGTTCTCCTCTTCTAAGGTTATAGCTTTCGTGCTAGCTTCATCGATGTTACCCACCAAATAAAAAGCTTGTTCGGGTAGGCCGTCTAATTCTCCGGAAAGGATTAGTTGAAATCCCCTAATAGTTTCTGCAAGACCAACATACTTTCCTGGAGAACCGGTAAAAACTTCTGCAACAAAGAACGGTTGTGATAAGAAACGCTCTATTTTTCTTGCTCTTGCTACAGTTAAACGATCCTCTTCTGATAATTCATCCAACCCAAGAATAGCGATAATGTCCTGAAGTTCTTTGTAACGTTGTAAAGTTTCCTTAACTCTTTGCGCAGTTTCATAATGTTCGTTGCCAACGATCCGAGGCTGTAACATAGTTGAGGTTGAATCTAAAGGATCTACTGCTGGATAAATACCCTTGGAAGCTAATCCTCTGGAAAGTACGGTAGTAGCATCCAAATGTGCAAATGTTGTCGCAGGAGCAGGGTCGGTCAAATCGTCCGCGGGTACATAAACTGCTTGAATCGAAGTTATAGATCCCTTTTTAGTAGAAGCAATTCTTTCTTGCAAAGAACCCATTTCTGTACTAAGAGTAGGTTGATAACCCACTGCAGAGGGCATTCTCCCTAATAAAGCAGATACCTCCGACCCTGCTTGAACAAAACGAAAGATATTATCGATGAATAAAAGCACGTCTTGCTTATTAACATCTCGGAAATATTCTGCCATAGTTAGGGCAGTTAAACCAACTCTCATACGAGCTCCCGGTGGTTCATTCATTTGGCCATAGACTAGAGCTACCTTTGATTCCTCAATATTTTTTTCATTAATTACTCCGGATTCCTTCATTTCCATATAAAGATCATTTCCTTCACGAGTTCGTTCTCCTACTCCACCAAATACGGATACGCCCCCATGAGCTTTAGCAATGTTATTGATTAATTCCATGATGAGTACTGTTTTACCTACTCCAGCCCCCCCAAAGAGTCCTATTTTTCCTCCACGTCGATAAGGAGCTAAAAGATCGACGACCTTAATACCTGTTTCAAAGATGGATAATTTCGTATCTAACTCGATAAAGGCAGGCGCAGATCTATGAATAGGGAACGTCGCACTACTATCTACAGGACCCAAATTGTCAACAGGCTCCCCAAGAACGTTGAAAATTCGTCCGAGAGTAGCTCCACCGACCGGAACACTGAGAGGAGCTCCCGTGTCAATGACTTCCATTCCTCTCATCAACCCGTCTGTAGCACTCATAGCTACAGCTCTAACTCGATTATTTCCTAATAATTGTTGTACCTCACAAGTCACATTAATTTGCTTATCGGAAGTGTCTCTACTCTGGACTACCAAGGCGTTATAAATATAAGGTAACTTGCCTGGGGGAAAAGTGACATCCAGCACGGGTCCAATAATTTGATCGATACGACCTGCACTTTTTTCATCAATTGTGGAAACCCCGGGACGAGAAGTAGTAGGATTGGTACTCATAATTATCACATAATAAAAAAAAGAATTTGTCGAAATTTTTCTTTTTTTTCTTGTTGAATAATGCCAAATCAAATTCAAAAAAAATATCCAAAAATCCAAAAGTAAAAAGGAAATGAATTAGTTAATTCAATAAGAGAAAAAAGGAGACCGGGACTTTATTTCGTTGCCCAAGCGAATCCCATTCAATCGTTTACTCATGAAATGAGTCCGTTGCAAAGTTCAATCAATCTTGTTTTCATATACATTTTGCCTTTTGTGGAGCATCTGTGCCTACTCTACTTTCCTATCTAGGACTTCGATATACAAAATATATACTACTGTGAAGCATAGATTGCTGTCAACAGAGAATTTTCTTAGTATTTAGTTAGGTATTTACATTCAAAATAAGAAAAGGGCCCATTAAGAACTTGTAAAATAAGGATTAGGGATTGATTTGGGTTGCGCTATATCTATCAAAGAGTATACAATAATGAAGGATTTGGTAAATCAAATCCATGGTTTAATAATGAACCGTGTTAACTTACAATAACAACAACTCAATTCCTATAGAATTCCTATAGTGGAATTCCTGTAGGATAGAAAATACACAGGGTGTACACATTATATATGAATGCAAAATATTCATTAATTTAAGTATGCCCTCAATTTTCTTTAATGAGTTGATATTATATTAATTGAATATCCTTTTTGTTTTACGAAATTTTTGCTAAAGTTGCATTGACGTCTAATTCACATCGAGTAGACCCTGTTATTGTGAGAATTCTTAATTCAAGAGTTGTAGGGAGGGACTTATGTCACCACAAACAGAAACTAAAGCAAGTGTTGGATTTCAAGCTGGTGTTAAAGATTATAAATTGACTTACTACACCCCGGAGTATGAAACCAAGGATACTGATATCTTGGCAGCATTCCGAGTAACTCCTCAACCTGGGGTTCCGCCGGAAGAAGCAGGGGCTGCAGTAGCTGCCGAATCTTCTACTGGTACATGGACAACTGTTTGGACTGATGGACTTACCAGTCTTGATCGTTACAAAGGACGATGCTATCACATCGAGCCTGTTGCTGGGGAAGACAACCAATGGATCTGTTATGTAGCTTATCCATTAGACCTATTTGAAGAGGGTTCCGTTACTAACATGTTTACTTCCATTGTGGGTAACGTATTTGGTTTCAAAGCCCTACGTGCTCTACGTCTGGAGGATCTACGAATTCCCCCTGCTTATACAAAAACTTTCCAAGGTCCGCCTCATGGTATCCAAGTTGAAAGAGATAAGTTGAACAAGTATGGTCGTCCTTTATTGGGATGTACTATTAAACCAAAATTGGGATTATCCGCAAAAAATTACGGTAGAGCGTGTTATGAGTGTCTACGTGGTGGACTTGATTTTACCAAAGATGATGAAAACGTAAACTCACAACCATTTATGCGTTGGAGAGACCGTTTTGTCTTTTGTGCCGAAGCTATTTATAAAGCACAGGCCGAAACCGGTGAAATTAAGGGGCATTACTTGAATGCGACTGCAGGTACATGTGAAGAAATGATTAAGAGAGCTGTATTTGCGAGAGAATTAGGGGTTCCTATTGTAATGCATGACTACATAACTGGGGGATTCACCGCAAATACTAGTTTGGCTCATTATTGCCGCGACAATGGCCTACTTCTTCACATTCACCGTGCAATGCATGCAGTTATTGATAGACAGAAAAATCATGGTATGCATTTCCGTGTATTAGCTAAAGCATTGCGTATGTCTGGGGGAGATCATATCCACTCCGGTACAGTAGTAGGTAAGCTAGAAGGGGAACGCGAAATGACTTTAGGTTTTGTTGATTTATTGCGCGATGATTTTATTGAAAAAGATCGTGCTCGCGGTATCTTTTTCACCCAGGACTGGGTATCCATGCCAGGTGTTATACCGGTAGCTTCAGGTGGTATTCATGTTTGGCATATGCCAGCTCTGACTGAAATCTTTGGGGATGATTCTGTATTACAATTTGGTGGAGGAACTTTAGGACATCCTTGGGGAAATGCACCTGGTGCAGCAGCTAATCGAGTGGCTTTAGAAGCCTGTGTACAAGCTCGTAACGAAGGGCGCGATCTTGCTCGTGAAGGTAATGAAATTATCCGAGAAGCTTGCAAATGGAGTCCTGAACTAGCCGCGGCTTGTGAAGTATGGAAAGCGATCAAATTCGAGTTCGAGCCGGTAGATACTATTGATGAATAGATAAAACTAAATATAAAGAAGGTATAAATAAAAAATAAACGAAATAAAAAGAGAAAAAATAAGTTACGAAATGCAGTAATTCTTCTTTATTCGTCTAATTGATTGCAATTAAACTCGGCTCAATCTTTTTTAGAAAAAAAAAAGATTGAGCCGAATAAAAATGGATCATAATACGATTATGAGACTTGACAAATCGAGATTAGTCTATTCTATATATCTAGAATATATAAAGGTATAATACAATAAAGAAATACAAATCAAATTCAAATATTATCATATGATAATGGAATTAAATACGCAGTATTTACAGAAAAAAGTCTTCGTTTATTGGGAAAGAATCAATATACTTTTAATGTCGAATCGGGATTCACTAAGACAGAAATCAAGCATTGGGTCGAACTCTTCTTTGGTGTTAAGGTAGTAGCTGTGAATAGCCATCGACTACCTGGAAAGGGTAGAAGAATAGGATCTATTCTGGGACATACAATGCATTACAGACGTATGATCATTACCCTTCAACCGGGTTATTCTATTCCACTTCTAGATAGAGAAAAAAACTAAAGGAAAATGAATGAAAAAAGACATAGTTTTGAAGTTATACCCTTTTATTTTATAAGACTCTCTTGCAAAAAAGAGGACGTTTGAAACTTTTAACAGTTGTAATCGTGAGTCAACAAGTGACTCGAACTGTGTGTAAGAAAAGAAGCATTTTTTTTTTTCAAAATGCTATAACTAGATAAGGAAGTTTTCTATAACCTTGAGAAATAAGGTAGTTTTAGTTTATGACTCCGATCAAGAGCGATAAATCCTTGATTTGGGATTGGACACAGAACCTGGATCCATCGTAGAGACGTTCAATAGGATTCTGATGGGAACAATTATACTTTCGTGGAAATCCATCGCCATAAACTTCAATGGGGTAGATATTTTGTTCCGAATTTTTCCGGACCAAACCTCCGACCCCACGATACAATGCTTTTTTTTTATTCATAAATAAAAAAAAAGCATTCGGAATCGCAATGCTACTCACTATACACGTCCAAAGGAATATTCGGAATAATATTCTTCTATAAACCATTCTTGCGCGGGGTCTTACTAACATAACAGGACGACTTCGCTGCACGGGATGGGTCTTCCTCGAAAAGCTAACTCCACCCGACATTTTTATACCCTTTTTGGGTGGTATATCGCCTTAAAAAGTCTAAGAGGGTAGTATAGTATGGGATCTTAGGTAAGAGAATTTGACCTTTGATTTTGATTGAATATACTATGATTCTATATTTTCTGCCTTTACCACGCATTATTGTATGCTCTTCTAGAGGAGTATGTATGCAGGAAGTAAATTCTAGTTGCTTTATTTTGAATCGAATTTTAAATTCGATTAGAAGGATAGAAAGGCCATGAGGATGGGAAAAGCAAAATCAAATCTTTTTAATTAGTTCTCCTTTTTGGCAGTTTGCTTATTTTATTATCCATTCCTTTTTTTTTACAAAATATTTTTTTTTGCAAACTCAAAAATACAATAGTCAATATTCCTTATAATAGATATACTTAATTATATCATAAGAATCTTAAGATATTTTTCGAATAGATAGAAATAGTAAATTTGAATTGAGACACCTATTCTATGACGGATTTAAACTTACCTTCTATTTTCGTGCCTTTAGTAGGCTTAGTATTTCCGGCAATTGCAATGACTTCTTTATTTCTTTATGTGCAGAAAAATAAGATTGTCTAGTATTTTTAGTGTAAGTAATATAATATGGTAGGATATGTGGCTCTTTCTACACACAAATGAAAAACAGCTATGAATGCGGATAAAAACGGCTGTGGGATGGATGCGGATATAGGCTACGAGCATAAATGCATGAATATGCGGAGCCGGGTATAGCGAGTTTTTTTTTAATTGAATCAACAAATATTTTTTGAATAGAAAGTCAATGTATCTAACCTATTATTTCACAGGAGTACTAATTGCTGAAGACGATTTCAGAATAAAAAAAAAGTAAAGTCAAAATTATTTAGCCTATTCTCTCAATTTCAATAGACCACTGCTGGATTTAGTATATCTAATATGAATTGGCGATCAGAACATGTATGGGTAGAACTTCTAAAAGGTTCTCGAAAAAGGGGTAATTTTTTCTGGGCCTGTATTCTTTTTCTAGGTTCACTAGGATTCTTATCGGTTGGGGCTTCCAGTTATCTTGGTAAGAATATTATATCTATACTTCCATCTCAACAAATTCTTTTTTTTCCACAGGGGATCGTGATGTCTTTCTACGGAATTGCAGGCCTATTCATTAGCTCCTACTTGTGGTGTACTATTTTGTGGAATGTAGGTAGTGGTTATGACCGATTCGATAGAAAAGAGGGAATAGTGCGCATTTTTCGTTGGGGATTCCCTGGAATAAAACGTCGCGTCTTCCTTCAATTCCTTATGCGCGATATCCAATCAATTAGAATTCAAGTTAAAGAGGGTCTTTATCCTCGTCGTATCCTTTATATGGAAATCCGGGGCCAGGGGGTCATTCCCTTGACTCGTACTGATGAGAAGTTTTTTACTCCACGAGAAATTGAACAAAAAGCTGCCGAATTGGCCTATTTCTTGCGCGTACCAATTGAAGTATTTTGAGTACCAATTGTATGTATTTTTTTTGAACTGAATTGAATGAAGAAGAATTGGAAGAAGAAAAGCTTTCTCAACATGGGAAAGAAGTCCTTTCGAAATTGGATTTGTTATCGGAAGGGTATTTTTGAGTATTTATCTAAAGGAAGGAACAAATGCGGATAAGAGAAAATTTTTTTTAATTTATTTTGTCCAAGTGAGATATATCGCATACTATTCTTCCATTTTCATTCGAAAGGTCTTTTTTTTTATTCTATTTCACTATTCCACTCCATCTAGATCTAAGAAGGAACCCAATGCAATTAAATTCCACGAATATATAAAAAAGAAGAATAGATACAGGGTATCAAACCTTGCTATAGAGTTTTTGCTTCAAAGAAAAAGAAATATCATATAGAGTCCGGGAATGAAATAGAGTCAGCGAATGAAGCGGGTTCATTAACAACTCAATTTACAGATCAAAAATGAAAAAAAAGAAAGCATTGCCTTCTTTACTATATCTTGTATTTATCGTACTTTTGCCCTGGGGGGTCTCTTTCTCATTTAACAAATGTCTGGAACTTTGGATTAAGAATTGGTGGAATACCAGGCAATCCGAAACTCTCTTAACTGATATTCAAGAGAAAAGGATTCTAGAAAGATTCATAGAATTAGAAGAACTTTCTCTCTTGGACGAGATGATAAAAGAGAAACTAAAGACACATGTACAAAAACCTCCTATAGGAATACACAAGGAAATAATACAATTGGTCAAAATAGATAATGAGGATCATCTCCATATCATTTTGCATTTCTCGACAAATATAATCTGTTTAGCTATTCTAAGTGGTTCTTTTTTTCTGAGTAAAGAAGAACTTGTCATTTTTAATTCTTGGGTTCAGGAATTCTTCTATAACTTAAATGACTCAATAAAAGCTTTTTTTATTCTTTTAGTTACTGATTTTTTTGTTGGATTTCACTCCACCCGCGGTTGGGAACTACTAATTCGTTGGGTCTACAACGATCTTGGATGGGCTCCTAATGAGCTAATTTTCACAATTTTTGTTTGTAGTTTTCCAGTAATTCTAGATACATGTTTGAAATTTTGGGTCTTTTTTTGTTTAAACCGCCTATCTCCTTCGCTTGTAGTCATTTATCATTCAATTAGTGAAGCATAAATTCATTCCATTTCCTGATATTAATCAAATTAGCATCTTTCTTTAGAAAGAAAGCCCTTTTCCATTTTAGCAAAATTCTTTCTTTCTATTTCTACCTGCTTAAGGTATTCATCATTCCAGTATAACTGTTGCAGTAGAATCACAACAAACTCGCGTATAGGGAACTAAATTAATTTAGCTACCTATCTAATTTATTGTAGAAATTCAGAGATCCGCGATTGGACATGGAAAATAGAAATACTTTTTCTTGGGTAAAGGAACAGATGACTCGATCGATTTCTGTATCGATCATGATATACGTAATAACTCGGACATCCATTTCAAATGCATATCCCATTTTTGCGCAGCAGGGTTATGAAAACCCACGAGAAGCAACTGGACGAATTGTATGTGCCAATTGCCATTTAGCTAGCAAGCCCGTGGATATTGAAGTTCCCCAAGCTGTGCTTCCCGATACTGTATTTGAAGCAGTTCTTCGAATTCCTTATGATATGCAAATGAAACAAGTTCTTGCTAATGGAAAAAAGGGAGGGTTGAATGTGGGTGCTGTTCTTATTTTGCCTGAGGGATTCGAATTAGCGCCGCCCGACCGTATTTCCCCTGAATTGAAAGAAAAGATAGGAAATCTATCTTTTCAGAGTTATCGTCCCGATAAAAAAAATATTCTTGTGATAGGCCCTGTTCCCGGTAAGAAATATAGTGAAATTGTCTTTCCCATTCTTTCCCCTGATCCTGCTACGAAGAAAGATGCTCATTTCTTAAAATATCCCATATATGTAGGGGGAAACCGAGGAAGAGGACAGATCTATCCTGATGGTAGCAAGAGTAACAATACGG